GAGTCGCGAAATGCTATGGTTCTTCCATATGATTTCTGAATTTATTCAGAAGTAATTCGTCGAGATCATGCACCTTTTTCTTATTTATCCGAAAAATACTAAAAAATATTTTTAAGTGCAGCCGGATAGATCCAATCTATTCTTGAAATAGACAACTCGCACACACTCCCTTTCCAAAAAAAATCAATACACCAACCACTACAGTTAGATTTATTAGATTTGTTGCTAAAATATCGGTATTAAGTCCGAAACTCCCAGCGGATGGCCAGTGAGCTAAAAAAACGAAAGAATGGGTTACATTTTTCATATGCTCTCCTCTTATAGATAGGACGAACAAAGAACAAAGTTTTTCGATCACTTACTTCGCTCGCCCTTTTTTGATCGGTTTTTTTAATGCAATTTTTTTTAATGCAAATAGATTCAATCTAGCAATTTATTTTAGATTAAGTCTTAGGTCTCGTTTGACCTGTGAAAGACCTCCTTTGTTGAAATGTTCCCAAAATTCCTAAAATAAAAGGAAAAAGACTTTCCACTGTCCTAAACTAAGGACGGGAAGGAAGAAGGCGAGCATATCCTCTAAATTGATCATCCTCAAATCAGCCCTTCCTGGGGTGGGGTATTGTCTGTCCCAATAAATAGATAATTCCAGGAGTAATAAATAGGAGTAAAGTATTGATATAATTGGAATTGCAGAAGCAAATACCAATTTACTAAAAAAAGAAAAAAGTATCTAATCTAAAGCACTCATTTTCTTTTTTAGGATTAAACAAAAGGGTTCGCAAATAAAAGTGCTAGTGCCACAACTAGTCCATAAATTGTTAAAGCTTCCATAAAAGCTAGACTAAGCAATAAAGTACCTCGTATTTTACCTTCTGCTTCTGGCTGTCTCGCAATACCTTCTACAGCTTGTCCTGCAGCAGTACCTTGACCAACTCCAGGCCCAATAGAAGCAAGCCCTACGGCCAATCCAGCAGCAATAACGGAAGCAGCAGCAATTAGTGGATTCATGGTGAGTTCCTCGTGTCAAAAAAAAAGAAATGGTTAAGGATACAATCAACCAAGAAATTCTTACTTCTAAGCTCTATTGGGGAGAAGTAACTAAAAAGTACAAATTGAAATGATAATCTGAATTGTCCGAACTACTTCGAGATCTCATTTTTAGTTTCTAATCATTAGAGGTTTGTGTAAATCCATATGATTCTTATTATTCTATTTCTCTTTCTTTCCAACCAACAACTCTTTCATTCCATCCTTCTTTCTTTACTCTTCGATATCCTTGAGTTCCTATTTTTTCCCCTATAATCTAATCCATAATAAAAGACGAAATAGAGGAAGAACCCCTATTGAAATCGACCTAATCCAAATCCAATAGGAATTAAATCAAGATATACAATTGATAACAATATGCTGCATAGAACTGAATATGGAATCCAATTCCATATAGAGGGAATTCGATATATCGGATTAGATAATGAATCTAACTTAGGAATATATAATATCCCATATACACTTGTTTCTTCTATTTTGCGTATTTTCTTATTTTCTATTGAATCGGATTCTAAAATCATTCCTTAAAGTGGAAACCCGCACAAAAGATGACTGGACTTCTAGACATTAAGGATATAGATCTAGCCTGACTCCGCCCCCCTTAATGCATATATACTTTGACAATTCCGTAATATAGTCTATTCTCTCTCCTACAACTCTAGGTTGTATATTCATACGCATTTCTAACTATTTTGTTTTCCAACCAAGCGGATTATCTGGAACCATGCATGAATTGAGCTAAGCTAAAAAAAAAAGACTATTTTGAAAACTAGTCAATTCAATGATGACCCTCCATGGATTCACCTATATAGGCTGCGGCTAACGTTGCAAAAATAAGAGCTTGAATACCGCTTGTAAATAATCCAAGAAACATGACCGGTATAGGGACTACTAAGGGGACTAAAGAAACAAGAACAACAGCGACTAATTCATCCGCCAATATATTCCCGAAAAGTCGAAAACTAAGCGATAATGGTTTTGTGAAATCTTCTAGGATGTTAATTGGTAAAAGGATTGGAGTTGGTTTAATATATTTCTCGAAATAACTCAATCCTTTTTTGCTAAGACCCGCATAAAAATATGCCGCTGACGTGAGTAAAGCTAAAGCAACAGTAGTATTTATATCATTCGTGGGCGCTGCTAATTCCCCATGGGGTAACTGTATAATTTTCCAAGGTAAAAGAGCACCCGACCAATTCGAAACAAAAATAAAAAGGAACATAGTTCCAATAAAGGGAACCCAGGGACCATATTCTTCTCCAATCTGAGTTTTGCTCAAGTCTCGAATAAACTCAAGCACATATTCGAAGAAATTCTGACCGTCGGTCGGGATGGTTTGTGGATTCCGAACAGCTATGATAACTGAACCTAGCAAGATAGTAATTACGACCCAAGAAGTGATGAGTACTTGGGCATGAATTTGGAAACTTCCTATTTGCCAATAGAAGTGTTGACCTACTTCTACACCCGATATATCGTATAACCCCTTGAGTGTTTTAATGGAACATGGTATAATATTCATATTGTCCTCTGATAAAAATTGAACTTCAAAAAAGGAATTCTTTTGATTCAACCATCTCTTTCTCAACTCAGCAACTTGAAGTATTAATCTTATATTTAGGATACCAAGAAATCACATCAGATGATAATATATATCAATACCCTCTAATATATATCAATATTCCCCTTCTTTTATCTATACAAAACAAAAAAGAATAGTAAGTGATCCCATAAATCTACGCAGTTGCCCAAGAATTCACTATTCTTCTTAATCAACGATTTCTTATATAGAGAGAACGGCGATTTCTTATATAGAGAGAACGGCCCTCACAAATTGCAAATACGAATTTGTTAAGAATCAATCGAATTGAAGTCATAGTGTCATCGTTGGCTGGAATCGATATATTCGCGAGATCTGGGTCACAATTTGTATCGACTAAAGAAATAGTAGGAATCCCCAAAATGGCACATTCCCGAAGAGCTATATACTCTTTTTGCTGATCGAGGACGATCACAATGTCCGGCAACCTCGTCATATATTTGATCCCGCCGAGATATCTTTGCAAGGTCGATAATTTTCTCTTCAAGATTGCCACATCTCTTTTTGGGAGATGGTGGAATTTTCCCATCTTTTCTTCTGCTCTTAAGTCTCTAAATTGAGAAAGTCTAGTTTTCGTAATCGACCAATTCGTTAACATACCACTGAACCACTTTTTATTAACATAATGACAACGAGCCCTTATTGCAGCTGATGCTACTAAATCCGCTGCTCTTTTTTTGGTACCAACAATTAAGAAGCTTTTTCCCTGACTTGCTGCATCAAAAACTAAATCACAAGCTTCTGATAAAAAGCGAGCCGTTCTAGCGAGATTTGTAATATGAGTACCTTTACGCTTTGCCGAGATGTAAGGGGCCATTTTAGGATTCCATTTCTTAATACCATGACCAAAATGAACTCCCGCTTCTATCATCTCTTTCAAATTGATGTTCCAATATCTTCTTGTCATTTTTTCCACACTTCCTTTTGATTTTTTCGTTTTTTTTTTCATCCTACCATTCCATTACGGAATTTCTTTCTTTTTGAAGATTAAGAAAGAGCCGAAATAGCTTGAAATAAATAATAATTGTTCCGATGTAACCTTCCACTGAGAATTGGCCATTGATACATGGTATAAACGTAACCTTAATGAATTAACTGACTTCTTTTACTTATTAAAATAAAAATCTCAAATCTGACCTGTTAGTGTTCTAAGGTCAAAAGTCTAGTTTAAAGTCAAAAAATCTGCTTTATGTATCCTTAAATCGTATAAATGGGGGTAAATGGGGGTTCTGATGTCTCATAGAAATTGTTTGTTACATCAGAATCAGAAGAAACTAATTCTGTATGGAGAAACAAAATATCTCTCATTTCCGACGCGAATAGATTTTTTTTTTGAATTTCGAAATAAAGGTTCTTGTTTTGTGGGGAACGATGCACAAATTTTTGGAATCCGGTACCAACAGGTATAATCCCCCCCAGAACTACGTTTTCTTTCAGGCCTTTCAACCAATCAATACGACCTCGTAGGGCAGCTTTTGCTAAAACTCGAACAGTTTCTTGAAAACTTGCTTCAGATATGAAACTTTGGGTATTTAGGGAAGCCTTTGTTATTCCCAATAAGATTGCCCGATAATAGATCGATTCATCCAAAGCTCGCCCTGCTCGTTCCGCTCGCAATAATCCGATTAATTCCCCAGGTGAAAAAACATTAGACATTCCATCTTCGGAAACCCGCACTTTTGATGTTACTTGGCGTATAATAATCTCTATATGTCTATTATGGATCTGTACCCCTTGGGATCGATAAACCTTTTGGATCTTATTAACCAAAGAGATACGACTTTGGGCTATGGTTAGCTCAGCTCCAATCAAGAATCCCCAGGGGACCCCAAGAATTCTTGGTATACGCTCATTCCAATCCTCAATTCTCCTTTCGAGATTCGGCGATAGTGAATCAATTGAACGCGCTTCAAAGATTTGTTCTACTTTTGGAAGACCTTGCGTTATGTCACTAGATCTCGATTTTTCATATATAAACGTAACTAACCTATCTCCTTTGTAAAGGATTTCTCCATAATGACCATGAACAGTTGCTCCTGTAGTGGCCAAATAAGGCTTAGCTGCTCTTATAACAAAGGAATCAATATTAACAATGAAAATTTGACCAGATTTTTTTATGTGCGATTTAAATAGACATACATTTTCGCAAATAAACTGTCCAAGGTGAATTATTGCCAATGTTTCCTCCCAAGAATCATGATGGAGAAAGTGCCAATTCAAATGGAATGGATCCAACATGATGTTACTATCGAAATTCGAAATCCTTTTATTTTCATCTATTAAAGAGTATTTAAGCCCTTGAAGTACTTGGAAGGTTTGTTTCAAATTGTCAAGGAACAAATATTTTTTTAACAGGATCTGATTATGCGTTAGTAAATAGTAAGATGAAGAAAAATTCGATATACTAGGTACAATAGCGGCTAAGGGCCCAAAAATATCTCGAATAGGAATTCTAGGATTCGATTCTTTTACCGCATTGGGATATTTCGAATTCTTGAATAAACCAATTCGAGAACAGTTGGATGCCAACAAAATCATCAAAGATTGGTATTCTTTATTTCGATTCAACAAGGTGCCAATAGCTTCTTGATGTTGGCTAAGTGATTGAATCTTCGCCTTGGAATAAAAGGAATTGGTATTGGTGCGATCTAACCTATTATTGGGAATCGGTCCTGCACTTGTCCTATCATACCTTCTTCGTGTATACGAAATAGTGGACTTGACTAACTCAATTCTCAGGAAATCACGAATCAGATCATTTGCTCTTACCTCAACAAGGGAAGCACGAGCCTCCTCTTTTTCTTCTTGTTCCCAATTCACTACTAAGCAAGTTCGAACAAATTGACTATTCGTGTGATAAATTCTTTGAGTTAACTTGCTATTTTCATGAGAAATAAAATTGACAAGTCGAAGTTGGAGATTATCCTCTTCTTGCAAGAGATCCTGCGGGAAAAGTGTTGCTAAATTTCTCCCTTCGTCCATTTCATATGCGACTGCAGGTCGAACCGAAACAAAATACTTTTCCTTGCTCTTGAGAATTTTTTTCCGTTGAACATAGACCCAATTTTTCCTTTTTTTTGATTCCTTAGAATCTTTCTTTTCTCTTTCTGGTGGTATCAAACTACCACCTAATATCTTATCTGCTTCTTCAGGAAAATGAATATCTCCGGAAAAGATTTTGAGTTCCGTATGGCTTTTTTTTCTATTCACTCGGACCAATCCACCTAGTCGACTTCTTGTATTTTTTGTGAGTTGTGTATCCACTCCAATGATACTATTATCAAGTACCTTTAGGGATGAGGATCTCGGCAAGATATGCAGTTCTTGAAGAATGAAAAAAAACCGATCTAGTTCTTTTTGGTATTTTAGACTAAATTCTTTTGTTCCTTGATGCTCAATCAAACCCTCTTTTTTTAAGATGGAATCTTCCTCTGGGCTCCCATATTCGTCCTCTGAGCCTTCCTCCGGGCTCCCATATTCGTCTTCTGAGTCTTCCTCTAGAGTTCCATATTCGTCCTCTCGGGTCCTATATTCGTCCTCTCGGGTCCTATATTCGTTCTCTGGGCTCCCATATTCGTCCTCTGAGTCTTCCTCTCGAGTCCTATATTCATCTTCTAGGGTTTCATATTCGTCCTCTAGGATCCCATATTCATCTTCTAGGGTTTCATATTCGTCCTCTCGGGTCCTATATCCGTTCTCTGGGCTCCCATATTCGTCCTCTGAGTCTTCCTCTCGAGTCCTATATTCGTCCTCTAGGGTCCTATATCTAAATTTAACAATTCCTGAACCCTTTTTATCTTTTCTGTATCGTGGATCGTCAAAATAAGCAAAAATAGTATTTCTACGTAAAACACCCATAAAGGGTATTTCAATCGAAATCCCCAAACAGGATATTAGTTCTTTCTCTTGTTCTTGATGATATTGTAATGGAATGACGAACCTATTTCTTCGCTTTTTCGCCAATAAATCCGAATTATCTTGAAGAATAGAAGGATAGACAAAATTCCAATGTCCGTTGGACATGATTCGATCCGGCGTTGAATAATCAAGAATTTCCCTATCTTTTTTACCAAAAGTATCCAACAGTCTATGTCTTACTTGATCATTAGCCATTGAGAGGTCAAAGATATATCTTCCGTCAACAGAAAAAGAATAAGTATTCATTTGATCTTGATCCTTGTGGAGCGAAAAAGACGCTATACTGGATCTGCACATACTTACTGACAATATCCATAAATGGCTTGTTTTTGGTAATCGACGAAGATTACCATATTGATATTCGGGCGCATGGTAAACATCAGTACTCCAGTGCATTTCCCCGTCTGATTCGGAATAAATATGCTTTTGTACCCTTTCTTTAAAATGCAAAGTGGACGTTCCGGCACGAATCTCCGCAATTACTTGTTCGGATTCTACATATTGATCATTTTGCACTAGAATCAAGCTTTTTGAGGGAATATTCACACTATATAGAATATCCTGACTCTGAATAGTTACATCCAAGTATATATAACATAGAAAAGCAGGCTGCCCATGACGGGTACGTGTGGGGTGAACCAAATCCTCATTGAATTGGATTTTTCCATTCGAAGGGGATCGTACAAGGTCGGCAGTACCCCCTGTGAATACTCCACCAGTATGAAAAGTTCTTAATGTTAGTTGAGTCCCTGGCTCCCCAATTGATTGACCCGCAATAATACCTACGGCTTCCCCTAATTCGACCAGATCGCCATGAGTGGGACTCCGACCATAACATAATTGACAGATCCAAGATGTGCTCTGGCAAGTAAAGGGGGTTCTAATATATATTGGTTGTGCTCGAAATGGTTGTGCTCGAAAGGCAGTTATGAATCGATTGACTAATCCAATTCCAATATCTTGATTTCGAGCGGCAATGCATCGTGAACCGATATATATATCGTCTGCTAATACACGACCAATTAGTGTTTGGACAAAAAGTTTTTCCGTCATCCCATTTTGAGGACTCACAGAAATACCTCGGATAGTACCACAATCTCTTCTACGCACAATAATATGTTGAACTACTTCAACAAGTCTACGTGTAAGATATCCAGCATCCGCTGTTCGTACAGCAGTATCTACAACCCCTTTGCGGGCTCCGTAGCAGGAAATTATATATTCTGTCAAAGAAAGTCCCTCGCGTAAATTGCTTTGAATAGGTAAATCAATCATTTGTCCTTGAGGATCCGCCATTAATCCTCTCATACCTACTAATTGGTGTACTTGAGATGCATTTCCTCTAGCTCCTGAAAAAGACATTAGATAGACTGGATTAGAAGGATCTGTTATCCGAAAATTCGAATTCATTTCTTGTTTCAAATATTCACTTGTAGCATACCATATCTCAACGGATTGGCGTAATTTTTCTACCGCGTGTACAGCCCCATAATAATAGTGTTTCTCCAAAAGAAAACTCTGTTGTTCCGCGTCTTGGACTAACCATCCCTTAGAGGGTATTGTTAAAAGATCCTCGATTCCTAATGAAATCGATGTAGTAGTGGCTTGATGAAAGCCCAGAGTCTTTATTTGATCCAGTATATGGGATGTATATCCCATTCCGAAATGATCTATTAATCTGCTAATAAGTCGTTTCATAGCAGTTCCGTCTATCTCTTTATTATGAAAGACCAGATTGGCCCGTTCCGCCATACATAAGTACCCCCTTTTTCGGCTGAGTAGGATTCGACAATTGCTGAGTAGGATTCGACAATGGGCCTGAGTCAGTGATTCGAAAATTTAATTAACTTCCTTTCCTTAATCTCAATCTGGATTCGCGCGGCAAAAATGATGATACTAGCGAAATCGGAATGCCCCCCGAAAGGGGCATCGCCGAATCTAACTTCCTTGTTTAGATAGTGTATGAATAGGCCTGACTAAATCCTTGTATGGCTTCCTCTATTTCTCTATAAAAATAAATATGACCAAGAGTGCTTCGAATGTATATAGAACGGATTTCTTTTTTTCTATTTCCCACTACTAGATAGTGGGCATAAATCTCATGATAAGTCCCCAAAGATTCATATTGAACTTCAATCGGAACTTCTCTTGACCCAATGACGCGTTGATCTAGTTTCCATCGGAGCCACAAGGGACTGTCTAAACTGATTCGTTTCTGTCTATAAGCTCCCAGTGCATCATAGGAACTAGAAAAATGGGGTTCTTTATCTTTCGTATACTTATAATTATTATTATTGTAACTTACTTTTTGATTTGGATAGTTTCCGCAACTATTATATCTATTTGCACAAATACCCCGACGGTTTCCAATCGTTAATACATAAAGTCCGATAAGCATGTCTTGGGTCGGTACGCAAATAGGATCTCCAATAGCAGGAGATAGGAGATTCATATGAGAAAACATAAGTAAACGGGCTTCCGCCTGAGCTTCCAAGGATAAAGGTAGATGAACAGCCATTTGATCCCCATCAAAGTCCGCATTGAAACCCTTACACACTAATGGGTGTAAACAAATAGTACGTCCCTCTACTAAAGTGGGTTGGAAGGCCTGTATGCCTAATCTATGCAGGGTAGGTGCTCTATTCAACAGTACAGGATGTCCCCGCATAACTTCTTGAAGTATTTCCCATACAATGGGTTCCTTTTCCCAAATTTTCCTTTTAGCAATCCTGACATTAGAAGTAGCGCGTTTCGTGATTAAATCGCGAATTACAAATAGCTGAAAAAGCTTTATTGCTATCTCTAGAGGTAATCCACATTGATGTAATGAAAGTGAAGGACCCACAACAATGACAGAACGCCCCGAGTAATCGACCCGTTTCCCAAGCAGAGTCTCGCGAAACCTTCCCTCTTTACCTTCAATTACATCTGAAAGTGATTTGTATACTTTATTGTGACCATCCCTCGTTGGTTGCCCGCGGGACCCACTATCAAGAAGTGTATCCACGGCTTCTTGTACCAACTTTTCCTGGCACATTACTAAATCTGCTGGCGCTAATTCACTTCTTTTTAATAGATAGGTAAGGTTGTTGTTCCGACGGATAACTCTCTTATAAAGTTCATTAATATCCGAAGTCACTACTTTATCCCCAGACCTATAAACAATGGGTCTCAATTCGGGAGGAAGAACCGGTAATAAGCACAAAACCATCCATTCTGGTTCTACATTTGTTTGAATAAAATGTTTCGCCAATTGCATGCGTCTAATCAAAAAAACTTTTCTTATTCGTCTTTTTCTATCTTCCCATTCATCTCCACTATACCCCTCGTCTTCTAATTCCTTCCATTCGACCAAGGAATTCTCTATAATAATTCGCAAATCCAAATCTGCTAATTGTTCTCTAATAGCACCTGCTCCTGTCGCAATTTCCCGATTTCGAAATGTTGCAAAGCCTGAGGTAGAAAAAAAGGGAGAAATGCTGTGGTTACAGGATGAAATTTCATCTTCGAATAAACCTCGTAATCGTAAGAAAGTGGGTTTTTTAGCGCTGGGCCTAGCAAAAGAGAAATCGCCGTATACTAGGCCCTCCAATTTCTTAAGGGGTTTATCTAAAAGGTTCGCGATATAACTAGGAAGACCTTTCAAATACCACACATGAGTCACGGGACATGCGAGTTTGATGTATCCCATTTGATATCTTCGTATCCGAGAATCCACAAATTCTACCCCGCATTTTTGGCAAAATCTTTCGTCTTCGTTTTCAGCTACGCTCGCTCGAGAATTTCCGCAAGCACAAATTCTGCTTTTTATGGGTCCAAAGATTCTTTCGCAAAACAATCCATCTTTTTCTGGTTTATCGGTTTTATAATGAAAAGTGGAGGGCCTTGTGACTTCGCCAACGACTTCCCCATTAGGTAGGTTTTTGTTAGCCCAAGCCTTTATTTGTTGAGGGGAAACGAGTCCAATTTGGAGTTGTTGATGTTTATATTGGTCAATCATAAAATAGAAATAAGAAAAGAATTTATATTTATTCCGATCAAACTTCTTCCCTATTAACCTGGAAGTTCTTCTCAGATACAAGGAAATGATTCAGTTCTAGAGCCAAAGATCGTAGTTCTCGAACGAGCACTCGAAAAGATTCTGGAGGATCCTCGTGATTAGGTACTCTTTTTCCCCAGATCGTAGCATTAAGTATTTCTTGGCGAGCTATAAGATGATCAGATTTATAAGTAAGTATCTCTTGTAAAATATGAGCAACACCAAATCCTTCTAAAGCCCAAACTTCCATTTCTCCTACTCGTTGTCCCCCTTGCTTGGCTCTTCCTCTAACGGGTTGTTGTGTAACAAGTGAGTAGGGCCCAGTAGAACGTCCATGGATTTTCTCATCAACTTGATGAATTAATTTTAAGATATAGGACTTCCCTATTAGAACAGGTTGTTCGAAGGGGTCTCCTGTTCTTCCATCAAATATTCTACTTTTTCCCGGGTACTCGGGTTCAAATACCCATGGATTTTTTGTTTGTTTACTGGCTTCATATAATTCTGAAAACACAAGTTTTCTTGAAGCCTCTTGCTCATATCTCTCATCAAAGGGTGCTATTCTATAATGTTTCTTTAGCAGATCCCCTGCTAATCCGAGCGAGCTTTCAAATATTTGTCCCACATTCATTCGTGAGGGTACTCCTAAGGGATTGAAGACCATATCAACAGGTGTTCCATCTTGCAAATAGGGCATATCTTGCCTAGGCAAAATTTTGGAAATGATACCCTTATTCCCGTGTCTTCCGGCTACTTTATCCCCAACTTTGATTTCACGTTTCTGCAAAATATATACACGAACCATTATGTCTAGGGGATCCCTCTGGATCCATTTCACATCGATAACGCGCCCTCTTCCACCTATAGGCAGTTTGAGAGAAGTTTCTTTTGAAGTGGATACCTCAAGACCAAATATGGCCCGTAATAATCCAGCTTCCGCGATATACGACGATTCGCTCGCTATCTGAGGCGTTAATTTACCTACTAAAATATCGCCAGTTTCTACCCAGGATCCCAACCTAACAACTCCATTTCTGTCCAAATTGCGGAGTAAATGTTCTTCTAGATGTGGTATTTCTTTAGTGATTTTTTCAGCGGAGCCTTGGCTTGTCGTATCCGTCTGAATTTCATATTTTCGGATGTGAAAAGAAGTATAAATATCCTCATATACCAAACGTTCGCTAATTAGTACTGCGTCTTCAAAATTGTAACCTTCCCATGGCATATAAGCTACTAATACGTTTTTTCCTAAAGCAAGTTCCCCACCAACTGTAGCAGCTCCCTCCGCTAAAATTTGTCCTTTTTTAATGGATTTACCCCACGGAACCCGAGGTTTTTGGTGCATACAAGTATTTTTGTTAGAGCGCCGATGGGTAACTAAAGGAATACTTATAGTCTTCCCACTACTTGATAAAAGGATCTTGTGACTATCAGTAGAAATGATCTTTCCCTCGCGTTCGGCTATAACGGAAACCCTCGAATCTAGAGCTGTTTGGCGTTCCAATCCAGTTCCAACAATGCACTTCTCGGACCGAGAAAGCGGAACTGCTTGGCGCTGCATATTAGAACTCATTAAAGCCCGATTCGCATCATTATGCTCAATAAAAGGAATGAGAGAACCTCCAATAGAAAAATATTGGAAAGGAAAAATACTTCTAACATGAATCTGTTCCCATGCAATAGTCAGGAATTCTTGACGGTATCTAGCTGGAACAACCTGTTCTTCCTGAATACCCTGATTCAAAGACAAAGAATTTCCTGCTGCTATCATATAATATTCATCTCTATTTGGTGATAAATAAACCACCTGTTTCTCTTTTTTTTCTTTTGCTTTCTCAGATATTTCATAAAATGGACTCTCTATGGATCCCCACCAGTGATCAATTCTCGCATGAATAGCTAAGGATCCAGTAAGTCCAACATTGATTCCTTCGGACGTGTCAATTGGACAAATACGCCCATAGTGACTCGGATGAATATCTCGGCTCCGAAAACTTGCAGTTCTCCCCGTCAATCCTCCAGGACCCAAACAACTCACTTTTCGCCCATGAACAGTTTGTGTCAATGGATTAGTTTGATCAAAAACTTGAGATAAGGGGTATGTGCCAAAAAAGGTCTCATAAGTAGTTATTAATAAAATCGAAGTTGAAGTTGGAGTTACCAAAGTTTGTGGAGTCGGTTTCGATTGACGTATGAATACTCTACGGATAGTTTTTTGAACCGCATGTTGTAAACGATCAAGAGCCAGTCCGAATTGATCTTGTAACAGATCCGCAACCGAACGAATACGTTTATTTTTCAAGTGATTCATATCGTCATCGTCAAGTATACCCGTTCCAAATTTCATTCCAATCAAATGATCCGTAGCGGCCAATACATCTCGTGGTAACAAGAATGTATTGTTCTGAGGTATATCAAGATTCAGTCTCCGATTCATATTTCGTCGACCAATCCTTCCTAATTCACATTTTTGTTGAAAAAATTTCTTTTGTAATTCCTCACATAAGGACTCCGAAAATACCAGGTCCCCACCTACACAAGCAAATTGTTGATAAAACTCCAAAATAGCTTTTTCTTTTGACTCAATCCTCTTCTTCTCCTTAGCATTCGGGAAAGACAAGAAAATTTCAGGGTAGGAAACATTATCTAGAATTTCTCTTAGATTCAAACCCATAGCTGATGATAGAACTAGAATAGATATCTTTTGTTTTCTACTCACACGAGCCCATATCCTTTCTTTTTTATCAATTGCTAATTCCGATCTTCCTCCCCAATCTGATATTATAGTCCCGGTGTAGATAGAAATTCCCTTATGGTCTAATTCCGAGCGGTAGTAAATACCAGGACTTAGCAATATTTGATTGATCACAATTCGGTATATTCCATTTATTATAAAGGTTCCTAAGGAATTCATTATAGGAATGTTTCCAATAGAAATGGTTTGCTTTTGCACATCGAAACCCAAAATTAATCTCGCAGATACATATAATTCGGAAGAATAGGTGAATGATTCATACACAGCATCCCTTTCTTTTATTGAGGGTTCTAGCAATTGATATCCTTTCGCAAATAATTGAAATGCAATTTCGTGATCTGTATCTTTAATTGTTGGAAACTTCCCAAGTTCTTCTGCCAAGCCTTGATTAATGAACCTAAAAAATCCCTCGAATTGGATCTGACTAAATCCGGGTATTGTGGACATTCCCTCATTTCCATTCCGGAGCATCTTAATCTTAAGTTTCCTTTTTATCGAAGAAAAATTCCATTATCAGCTCACTCTTCATCAATCCCTATGGATCGATCTAGCAATCATGGAATCTATATTCTGTTTACTGAATCACATGAAATTCTAGGGAACTCCACATACATATTTCATATATGTATGAAATACGTATGAATAGAGACAATTTCGAGGAAAGTTCGAATTTGCCAGGGGTACAAATCGAATGAAAATGAATTGGTAAAACATTCCTAGAAAAAAATTCTGCCACTTAATGATATTCTAATCAGATTGGATGGCAAAGATTTCTCATTTTATCTCCTTTCTATGAATGGGATAAAGCCATAATATAATAATTTATAAGCACTAGAAAGTTTGACTTTAGTTCGATTTAGAATAGCACGCTTAGTTTAATTTCAAAAAAGAATTTGAGGGTTCTTTTTTGTTTCGTAGTAGTAGAATTGCTAGAAAATATAGGATTTCATTGTAGAATCCTAAAAAAAAGTAAGTCCTTTTTTTAAGTACATGCCAATCTAGTTATCCACCTCTCCACATATCCCTGCTTTTATCGTAATTTCACTTGGGTGGGCCAAGATGGTCAGGTCATACTCTATATCAGAGCAAATTTCCTTTTTTTATTCAAGATATTTAATGCAATGAAAAATTAAAGCACGATTCCCCATAGAGATATGTACATAAGGGGGATCCATGGATAATAATGCTGTTATGGATAATAATGCTGTTCGGACCTGGAGTTTACCTATACATGGATTAGGCATAAACCCATTCTATTTTATTATGCCATTAAAAGGAAGGGGGGTAGAGAATACCGATTTAAGAGTCGTTCACTACTGCAATTCAAAAAAAAAAAAGAGAATTCTAGTTAATGGTTCCAATTTGTTCTGAATTTTGCAGCCTGTGACTGGAAATCCACTTTTTCCCCTTTTTCATCTCAATAGAAAGAAAAGGGAAGTTTTCCAGTGTTAGCAATGTGTGTTTTAAGATAGAATACATGGAGGAGAATAATCGAAACTGGATCAAAAAAAAGCGGGAATAGATTTTTTGAAAAATATTGGAAAAAAGTGAGTAGAATTAGATTCAAGATAAAAGAAAGGGGGTTTTAGTAAGAAAACGTGGATGAATACTTGCTCTTTTCTCGATTTTAGATCGGATTTTTTGGCGGCATGGCCAAGCGGTAAGGCAGGGGACTGCAAATCCTTTATCCCCAGTTCAAATCTGGGTGCCGCCTGATCAATAAAATACTTAGGCTTATAGTACTGATCGAACTCGACAAATTCGTACCCCGCATAAGCTGGGGCAAGAGAATAACTAGGCCTGGCGATACTGGATTTTGAGAATCCATAGTTCTATCCTCAAACTAGGGTTTGTTTTGTCGGTAGTGGCCCAAACGGCTACCAATAGGGATGAGGTAGCGTTTACTTATTCTTTTATTAATTTGAATTGATTCTTAATTGATTCGATTCGAGAATTTAAAACTACGAGGCTAAGATGTCAGAAATCTTGATATCCAAAGGGCTCCTAAGGGGCATTCTTTTTTTTTCAATCTAAGATTGAAGAAGGGACTCCACGAAGGAATATCAAGACTTCCTAATTATTATACATTTTATTTATCGTACATCTTATGCTACCTACATACACTAAAGTAAGGGCTACTGATTCCGTCGAGAATCAGATTGAATAGGCTGATCAAAAATCAATTTCGGAGTTGTGGATAAAGTCTCCTCATTCTTTCATAGAATGATAGAAAGTGGGGCTGTAGGGTTTAGGTTAAAAATAAACATAGGCAAGGTAGGTATCCAATAAATATTTATCTATCCTAATTTTATGGTATATTCTGACGTCCTTTGCTTATAAAAAAAGGGTAACAAAAGGAAGAAAAAATCTTCCTATTCCCGCGTCTTCTATTCAGGACATCATCCCCGTACTCTTTTTTAAGGAAAAGGGCTATGTATCGTATTTATACTTAATGCTCTCCAATTCTACCAGAAATCCTATAAGAATTTGTTAGGAGTAAATTCCTTGAACTGATTCATCCATAGCCTTAGGGCAGAATCCCTTTTTGACTCTGTACCCTTGATTCCACTATGATTATTGATCAATAGTAGAATAATTCCTTCATAGAAATCGGAGACATAATTTACATGGATATAGTAAGTCTCGCTTGGGCTGCTTTAATGGTAGTCTTTACATTTTCTCTTTCACTAGTAGTATGGGGGAGGAGTGGACTCTAGGGATACTGCTAATTGATTGAGTAGTCGAATTGTTGTATCAACTCTTTTCTTTAATTGATCCTTTTGCATTAATCATTTTGCCAAACTTTATTCTTTCTTTCTTTAGTTTTGTTTCACTCCTGTAAGAAACTCTTGTAAGAAGGAGTCGTTCTATTCTACTATATAGAAATAGAAAGAGCGATATAGAAATAGAAAGAGCGATTACAGCAATTCAAAATTTCTACTAGAAGTGACGAATGGTTAAAAAAGTTCTATACATAAGAAAATTAGACTTTCTTCCACGGAGCTATTCACAACATATCGCACACTTTCCATTTGTTTTATACTCTTTTCTTATTCTTAGAAAAATTTTGATGCTCTATTGAAGCATCTCGCTGCATGTTTAAGCATGAAAGATTCGCTGATTTTTACTTTGACTTTTTTCTTTTACTATAGTCTATTCTCATATTATTTTTCTCTCCCTCCATGGATTCTTTCGTGAAGAATTGTCTTCGATTTTTTTATTTTGACTTGATTGAAATTAAGTGGATGCAGTGAAAAAAGAAATTGAATTAGACTACTATTTCAATCTACTAATCTATTCTATGTAGATTCAAGATAATATAATAGAAAGATTCTAAAGTGTGGTAGAAAGAACTATATGTAGTTCTTTCTACCACACTTTATGATTCCAACCAGATCCTTTCATTTAAGACTTGGATTTTTATTTTATTTAACCCCTTTTTCATTTCTTCAATGATTAATTGGAATTCCAATTAATCATTTTGGCTGACTGTTTTTACATAAATAATAAGTAAAAAGGCAGTAGGAACTAGAATGAACAGTGCAGTAGCAATAAATGCGAGAATATTGACTTCCATAACCTCTTTTTTTTTCGCAATAACTCGGGATGTAATCCCATGGAGAGGAAAAAGGGGTATCTTGTAAATTCAAGGGGAGGACTTGCATTCTGATAATACTGAATCAATTCAATATTATTAATATCGGATCTATCAAATCAATTCATGGTTGAGAGTGGAATAGTATAACATAGTAAGATCCCTTATCCATACTAAGACCAAAATAGGTTTTTTGATTGGATTAGGAATTCTCTCTTTTTTTCATCCTTTTCTACTTTTTCTTTTCTATATCTATAACCCACGATCTTTCTTATCTTATCCAATTTCCCTTCCTTTTTCTTATAGTTATACATACAATTATGTATGTATGTATTATATGACTGACTTTCTATGGGTCACATAGACATACAAATAAGCAGTAGAAGTAGAAGTGAGATGGAGAAAAGAGGGCTTAAATAAAATAAAAGAAAAATCGAATATTTCAAATTTAGGAAAAAGGGCGTTTGCTTTGCTTGGTTTTTCTTTTATTTTATTAGGTTACTATCAATATCCACTTTTGGGGTCTAAAGATGAGAGCGGATCCATAAAAAAGGAGTCCGCAAATGGAATGAGAATGAGATAGATTCTTTCCAATTAGTCATTGAACATACACAAACAAAGTTGGAACTACAAAATGGAAGGGGCCTGGTTTAACCCAAAAAGTACTAATTCTATTAAATTCACTGTCTAAGAATAAACGAATACAATTTATGTATGGATTCCGATAAAATACCGGTACTCTATTCCATAACCCATAAGAGTCGAATAGGAAGTTAAGATGAGGATGGTATCATCATAAGGATAGAGTAATATCCTAAATTATACTAATCCACGTATGATATGTATGTCTTTCTTTATCAACCGGGAGTAGTGAAAAAAAAAATTCCTATAGGCCTTCCCTCCCTCTTTAATGAAAAATGCGAAATCAAAAAAGGGGGGCAGGAGACAAGATCAAATACCTATGGGGCATCCTTACTTCACTTTTTTGATGGAAATTTTTTATGGAAAAAGGAAAGATGAATTTCTCCATTCATTGAACCCTAGTTCGGGACTGACGGGGCTCGAACCCGCAGCTTCCGCCTTGACAGGGCGGTGCTCTGACCAATTGAACTACAATCCCCGCGGGGTGTATGGCATACCTATACCTATTTTTAAATAGAACCAAACCATAAGAAGATTCGATTCGTCTGTCGTACTCTAAGAAATAGACGAATCATATACTACATACCCATATATCGTATGGGGGTATAGTGAGAGTGACATAACTAGTATGTCGCGATTTTTTATCGCTTAAAATGGATGATAATCCACCTTTCAATAAGAAAAACTCTTTTGTTTGTAAAAAAGGAATGAGAGAGATATGGATTAGAAAGAAATTTCCCCCTTTCTCTTTATCCTTTATTTCTATGGATCAGACATTTTTTTTTATGGAAGAAAAAAAAAATGGATTTAGTTCATATTCACGAAGCCCTAGATTTTTGGGCCGAGCTGGATTTGAACCAGCGTAGACATATCGTCAACGAATTTACAGTCCGTCCCCATTAACCGCTCGGGCATCGACCCAGGAAGAATTTATTCTAGGGTTTTTGATAATCTATGATTAACCTCCTTTCATAATACTCCCTACCCCCAGGGGAAGTCGAATCCCCGCTGCCTCCTTGAAAGAGAGATGTCCTGAACCACTAGACGATAGGGGCATCACTAAACGATAGGGCCATATACAACCGCCCGTCATTATACTATAATCATAGTATGAGCAGTTTTTAGGAATTGTCAATATACTCGAAGAGTATAACTAGATCCAAAGCAAAGAGTCTTTGCTACTTTTCTGTTATGCTTTCTTAGGATTTTTTTTTAGTTGATGGTTAGGTTAATTCACGGATCATCTCCTACTTTTTAGGGAAATTCATTTAAAGGGTATAGAATAAGAATAGATTAATAAAAGGGATTCTAGATTAGTTCAGTACAGGTAGTGATTTGATTGATCTAACAGGAAAAAGAGTCCAATTTGATTTCTTTTTTGCAATTTACACTCCGTGCTTCGTTTAGTGTTCAGACCAAAAATGCATGCATCCCGCACTAAGTCATAAAATTCAAGAAAAAAATAGAGAAATTTTCAAAAACAAAGAAAAAAAGGTGAATAAATAATAAATTTAGTAGAAAAGTACTTTATCGGATTCGAACCGATGACTTACGTCTTACCATGGCATTACTCTACCACCAAATAAAAAAGCCCTTTATCGGATTTGAACCGATGACTTATGCCTTACCATGGCATTACTCTACCACTGAGTTAAAAGGGCTTTTTATTCAATTCAAAAATTAGCCACTTTGATTTCCCATTATGGGTCTACTGCATAATGTACATATTATATGTACATATAGAGATATATGTAGAGATTATATATGTATATATCGAGATATAGAAGTTTATTCATGGCGAGGTTCAAAATCTTGAGAAAATCAAAAAAAATAAGAAAATCCTTCATATTATCTCTTATCACTTGCACAAAGTAGAGGTTTTTTTTATATTATATTATAAATATAAAATAGAATGGAATTTGTATAATAAAATAGGTGAAGAGAGAGTTGACACAATAAGAAAGAAATTTTTAAAATAAAAAATTATTAATAGTATCCAATATACTTGAGGAGAGGTAAATTCTATGCTAAACTTTTTTTCTTTTATCTTTAGGCTATTGACTTTTCACGTGCTCAGAACGTACTGCAGAATTAGGGATTTTATTCTGCTATTGGCAGATATTATGATGAGAATTTTCTCCATTTTTGTTTTATTTCCTCTAATTCTAATTGGGTGGGGTATAAAGGAATTCGCGATCTTCATATACCCATATGGCTGGATATTAATTTTCAGTGAAATACTTCTTTTTTGTTTTAGTGAGAGATTTAAACTATTTTTAACAGGCATCTCTTGGGAAAACCTTCGAGTTCAAAACTTTTCAATTTTTCTTAAAAAGTTTTGGACGGATTTGTTGAAGCGATTTTTAACAGGTACCCCTTGGAAAGGGGGTATTTGAATATTATCCAAGGATTCTAGTTGGTGCATTTTGAACAAACTATGTTAGAGTTTTAGCAACAATTTACTTGTAAAAAGTGGGCAGTAGAATTTATATTGCAGAGTATAAAAATTATTCTACTGCCTGCCCAACAAAAAATAATAAACCATACCCTACATACCTAACTCCTCCTGGCTATGGGTTTTCTGTTTCCGAAGACTAGGAAAAAAGGAGGATTCTGGAACCCTTAGGGTTCGATGGTATATGGATATGGAAAATATAAGATTCCCGATCCTAGCGGGAAAAGGAAGGGAACAGATACCCAATAGGATTCTTGAGAGGAACATTTGGTAATGGTCTTGGTCCTTTATGCTTTTTTTTATGTGTTCTTAGTTCTATTCATCTTCTTTGATTCTTTTAAACAAGAATCTAATAAACTAGAATTGAGTGGAAAAGAGGAGAGGAAATTAGTAAATGGAGAGCATCGACTAACCAGAGACATTTAGGATCTTCTTTACATCAGGTAAATCCTGACCAAAATTTATCAGGTAAGGGTTTACCTGATTACGTCAGGTAAATCCGTCGGGTCCTGTCCGCCTTTCTCTTTAAGTTACGACTCTTTGTTTCTTGCTTCTCTCAAGCCATAGGGAAAGTCTATGATGAATTTTTTCAATTCATCTCACTCTTTCTCTAGGGCTCGGACTTCATGATAAGTGGGGGAAGAAAACATCTTCCCCAATTTCTTTGTTCAGAATTGAACAAAAAGGAAAAGGAAGAAAGGGATTTATGGGGGCAGTGCTGCCCCCTATATCTCCTAGTGTATACTGTAGGAATAATCAAACTATTCCTTACAGCAGTCTGGCACACTTACGCCCTCGCAAAGCAAATAATGATCATTGTAGTCGTAACCATAGAATAAGAATATGACCCTAATCGAAATACATACATTAGGGTCATACGCTATTGGGATGGTAAGAAGATATGTATTTTACAGACCAGAGAGGCTATCTAAACCCTAAAGTAAAAGTAAAGGCCCGCGATCGAAGTACCAATCGCTCACTGTCATGAACCTTCTCCATTTGATTCAATAAGGGGAATTAGCCCCCTTCTCGAATGGCTACCCTTGACAAAGGGTAGCGTTGGTATCATAATCTACATGTAGCGGGTATAGTTTAGTGGTAAAAGTGTGATTCGTTCTATTAATAACTGAATTTGAAATGATATACTTAAGGCGTCCTTAAGTTTTTTATATTCCGATGAAAACTTTAGTTCTTATAAAGGATTTAATCCTTTTCCTCTCAATAGCATATTGAGGAAGAATATACATTCTCGCGATTTGTATCCAAAGACTAATGGAAATTGCATCCAAAATACAAATTGGATTATGAGTACAGAGTCGCGAAGCATAATTTTGCATTGGATTAAGTATTCCCATTTTTTAAATATGAGTAAAGGATCTATGGATGAAGATACAAAAAAGTTTATTTCCAATCGTAACTAAATCTTCTTTTGTTAAAAAAGGAAATGGAAGCCAAATAGCTAAAAAACGGTAGTTTTGGTTTACTAGAACCATCAGCATATTGTTTCAGCTCGGTGGAAACCCAATTCTTTTCCTCAGGATCTCTTGAATAAAATTAGGGAACGAAGTAAGTAGATTAGATAGATTTAGTAGAATTTCTATTTCCTACTCTATAGGGATCATCTAGAAAGCGGAGAGCTTTGGTTCCATTCAGATAGAAAAGCTGACATAGATGTTAAGTGGTGAGAATATCCATACCATAAAGGAGCCGAATGAAATCCAAATTTCATGTTCGGTTTTGAATTAGAGACGTTAAAAATAATCAACCAACGTCGACTATAACCCCTAGCCTTCCAAGCTAACGATGCGGGTTCGATTCCCGCTACCCGCTCCATTCTGTATAAAAGGACTATTCTATTTGTCTAGACATGGTAGAGGCCTGTATTCCACCTTTTTCGTCCACCAGTTTCCGGCCCTCCAGAGCGGAGTAGAGCAGTTTGGTAGCTCACGAGGCTCATAACCTTGAGGTCACGGGTTCGATTCCCGTCTCCGCACTTAGCTGTCTGTATAAAAGGACTATTCTATTTGTATAGATATGGTAGAGGGCTGGGCGGTATCCAACCCTTTTTTATTCATGAGTTCCCGGCCCTAGAGGGCCAAATTGAGCAGTTTACAAAGTCACTTGCCCTTACAAGAAGAACTCTCAAGGCTCCTTCCTACCCTGCAGAAAAGAAAAATGAAATGAAAGAAAGGCACAGTCTACCTCCCTTCCCTTTAAAAGCAGTTTGCCAGTTGTTCGTCTCGGTGAATCCCCAATTTAGGGAGCCCCGTTGGCGAGTTCGATTCCCGCCGCCGGAGCCCCTTTTTTTTGAGTGGGGTGCAAAGGAAGGGTAAGATAGTAAGGGATACGGTACTAGACTAACACCTACTTAATTTAATATAAGTAGTTAAGTAGTCAACTAGACTAAATTTTTTATCATAGTACCTTACTAAATTAAGCTGGCGAGCGG